ATCGAACCCGCATCGTTAGCTTGGAAGGCTAGGGGTTATAGTCGACGTCGATTCATCATTTTTAACGTCTCTAATTCAAAACCGAACATGAAACTTTGGTTTCATTCGGCTCCTTTATGGAAAATGGATATATTGCTAGATTTAAGATGTGAACCAACTTACAAAAAAATGATACCCATCTTACAAAAAATGATACCCATAACATCTATGTCAGCTTTTTGTTTGAATATATCCAATCCAATTCAAAACGACTCGCTTTCTAGATGATCCCTCTAGAAGAAGGCGATTCTAACAACCTTTCTAGTTACTTCGTTCTCTATTTCTATTTGAGAGGGTCCTAAGGAAAAGTATTTGATTTCCACCGAGCTAAAATAATATGTCGATGTCTCTAGTAAACTAAAGACATTATTTAATAGCTATTTTGCTTCAATTTATTCGATACAAATCAAAACAAAAATTGAAGATTTAGTTACGATTAGAAATTAGAAATCTACTTGTCTATCTTCATCCATGGATTCTTTATTCATACTCATTCAATTGGAAGTATGGATCCAATTTTAAAATTTTGTTTCACAATTTCATAATCCAAGTTTTTATTTTTTCATTTACTTTTGGATAAAAATGCCGAAAATTTATATTTTTCCTTGAATGTGTCATTGAAAGGTAAAGGATTTAATCCTTTTAATGAAATAAAGTTTTTGATCGGAATATGAATGAAACCGAAAGACCCCTTAACTATTAAGGGGGTTAATAGAACGAATCACACTTTTACCACTAAACTATACCCGCTACAATGCAATTATTGTATATAAATGGATCTTTTGTCGAGGGGCTTCTGGATATGTGTAGACGGGCTTCTTATATATTATCTTATACTTAATACTTATATATATAAATATAATTTTTAAATATAAATATATTATTAATTAAATCTTATTAAATTAAATTCTTTTAAATTCTTATATATAATATAATAATCTTATCTTATATCTTATATATATATATTATAAAAGAAAGAAGTAGGTATATATATATCTTCTTATCTTATATATAAATAATAAATAAATATAATTATAAGAAGAAAGAAGATAAGAAGATTTTACTTACATAGTACAGTGACCCGTTCAGGAATTCAATGAACCAAGCCCTTTCCTTTTAACTCAGTGGTAGAGTAATCCCATGGTAAGGCGTAAGCCCTCGGTTCAGATCCGATAGGGGACTTTGTATTTTTTTCAGTCGTAGTATTCATATGAAGAATAGCAATATTATTAAATTATTAATTATTATTAAATTGATTTTATTATATTTAATTTTTAATTAATTCATAGTAATAAAAAACAACTGTATAATATTATATTATTATCATCATCTAATAATAATCTAATGAGTTATGAGTTATAGTATATATATTAGTTATAGTTAGCACGAATAATGATAAGTCATCTGTTGAATCACCAACTATTCCTATTTTCAATTAGGCCAATGAAATCCATTGTAAAGATTAGAAATCAATAAAAGAAAAATAAGTGGACCTGACCCATTGAATCATGACTATATCCGCTATTCTGATATTCAAATTCAATAGAGATAAAATTGCAACAAGTTGACCCCCCTTTTTTTCTTTGGACTCCGCAAGAATTTGTCGATATTTCCAATTCAATCGTCTTGGTCCTAGATGTTCTATAGGAATAACTTGGCATTTCGTTCTTCCACAGAGAACCTTTTATTCTAAGTCACAAGATAAGAATCTAAGTCACAAGATAAGAAAATTTTTCACTATCTTTCTTTGATTACAGGATAAATATTAATTTATTTATTATTAGAGACCAACGTCTTGTTATTATATTATATATCTATACTATATACTATATAATATTTCTATCTTTAGATTTATAGCTAGATGTACCAAAAATTTCCATTTCGTTGCATCCAATTTGTTCCGACAATCATATGAAGAATGGATGCGAGATAAATACTCTCATTTCCGGTCTCCTATTTTTTTTATTGAATATTGTTATTGTATTGAGTATTGAAGTAAAAAAAAGGAAACTCTCTCTTTTCTAACAGAGAAATAGAAAAATATTAGTAATTTACTATTAGTATTAGTATACATAGAAATTAGAATCTAAAAAGAGTTTTTTTCTTAATCTCATGAAGAAGATCTAAGAATCCATTTAGTTGATGGAAGAAAGGGGGGGCAGGTCTGAAGATCAACCGGTAGTGGGCGAGGGGATTTCGTTTTCCGTTTACAGTTCTTTCAAAAAAAGAATCTATCCGCTTCATGAGTCATCAGAAGACAATTCATGATTCAGATGCTTAATATTAATAATAATAAGAAGGAATAATCAAACTTAATTCATGGATTTACCTGGATGGTCAATTTATGGGCCAATGCCAATAAAGGATTTTTATCTTCGAAACCCATTGGAAGGGGTAGTGCACGAGAAAAAAAATCATGCAGAAATGATCGACTCTTTGGACGCCCCGAAAATACTATGAG